AAAAGGGCAGGATGCCCCTCTAGTAAATGGTTCAAACCATTTTATCGATATGAGTGTTCTATATCAGATAAATTCTACACTAGTTATTTTTTCTTTTAAACCATTTCGGTACTAATACTAATATAGTTTGTATATAGTTGTAGAAAGAGTACCCGCTTTTGCCTGGACTTCAAGCAGTTTAGCTTTAACCGTGTTAATGGTCTCACATTATTGGTTTATAGAGAATCAAAGTTGCTTTACCAATGAGTCGCGAAATGCTATGGTTCTTCCATATGATTTCTGAATTTATTCAGAAGTAATTCGTCGAGATCGTGCACCCTTTTCTTATTTATTTTATCCGAAAAATACTAAAAAATATTCTAAAGTGCAGCCGGATAGATCCAATCTATTCTTGAAATAGACAACTCGCACACACTCCCTTTCCAAAAAAAATCAATACACCAACCACTATAGTTAGATTTATTAGATTTGTTGCTAAAATATCGGTATTAAGCCCGAAACTCCCAGCGGATGGCCAGTGACCCAAAAAAACGAAAGAATGGGTTACATTTTTCATATGCTCTCCTCTTATAGATAGGACGAACAAAGAACAAGGTTTTTGATCACTTACTTCGCTCGCCCTTTTTTGATCGATTTTTTTAATTCCATTTTTTTTTTTTAATGCAAATAGATTCAATCTAGTAATTTCATTTAGATTAAGTCTTAGATCTCGTTTGAATTGTGAAATATCTCCTTTGTTGAAATGTTCCCCAAATTCCTAAAATAATCTTTGTCGAACTAGCAAGGATTTTGCTTCGAAACCCTTTCATTTAAGTAGCCAGCCTCTTTCTATGCTCCGCTTTCTTAAAAGGAAAAAGACTTTCCACTGTCCTAAACTAAGGACGGTAAGGAAGAAGGCGAGCATATCCTCTAAATTGATCATCCTCAAATCAGCCCTTCCTGGGGTATTGTCTCGATAAATAGATAATTCCAGGAGTAATAAATAGGAGTAAAGTATTGGTATAATTGGAATTGCGGAAGCAAATACCAATTTACTAAAAAAAGAAAATAAGTCCCTTAGATTAGATACTTATTTTCTTTTTTAGGATTAAACAAAAGGGTTCGCAAATAAAAGCGCTAGTGCCACAACCAGTCCATAAATTGTTAAAGCTTCCATAAAAGCTAGACTAAGCAATAAAGTACCTCGTATTTTACCTTCTGCTTCTGGCTGTCTCGCAATACCTTCTACAGCTTGTCCTGCAGCAGTACCTTGACCAACTCCAGGCCCAATAGAAGCAAGCCCTACGGCCAATCCAGCAGCAATAACGGAAGCGGCAGCAATTAGTGGATTCATGGTGAGTTCCTCGTGTCAAAAAAAAAAAAAAGAAATGGTTAAGGATACAATCAACCAAGAAATTCTTACTTCTAAGCTCTATTGGAGAGAAGTAACTAAAAACTACAAATTGAAATGATAATCTGAATTGTCAGAACTACTTCAAGATCTCATTTTTAGTTTCTAATTATTAGGGGTTTGTGTAAATCCATATGATTCTCATTATTCTATTTATCTTCAATCACTCTTTCATTCCATTCTTCTTTCTTTACTCTTCGATATCCTTGAGTTCCTATTTTTCATCTATCATCTAATCGACGAAATAGAGGAAGAACTTCTATAATTGGGCTAAGCTAAAAAAAAAAGACTATTTCGAAAACTAGTCAATTCAATGATGACCCTCCATGGATTCGCCTATATAGGCTGCGGCTAACGTTGCAAAAATAAGAGCTTGAATACCACTTGTAAATAATCCAAGAAACATGACCGGTATAGGTACCACTAAGGGGACTAAAGAAACAAGAACAACAACTACTAATTCATCCGCCAATATATTCCCGAAAAGTCGAAAACTAAGAGATAATGGTTTTGTGAAATCTTCTAGGATGTTAATTGGTAAAAGGATTGGAGTTGGTTTAATATATTTCTCGAAATAACTCAATCCTTTTTTGCTAAGACCCGCATAAAAATATGCCGCTGACGTGAGTAAAGCTAAAGCAACAGTAGTATTTATATCATTCGTGGGCGCAGCTAATTCCCCATGAGGTAACTGTATAATTTTCCAAGGTAAAAGAGCACCCGACCAATTCGAAACAAAAATAAAAAGGAACATAGTTCCAATAAAGGGAACCCAAGGACCATATTCTTCTCCAATCTGAGTTTTGCTCAAGTCTCGAATAAACTCAAGGACATATTCGAAGAAATTCTGACCGTCGGTCGGAATGGTTTGTGGATTCCGAACAGCTATGATAACTGAACCTAGCAAGATAGTAATTACGACCCAAGAAGTGATGAGTACTTGGGCATGAATTTGTAAACCTCCTATTTGCCAATAGAAATGTTGGCCTACTTCTACACCCGATATATCGTATAACCCCTTGAGTGTTTTAATGGAACATGGTATAACATTCATATTGTCCTCTGATAGAAATTGAACTTCAAAAAAGGAATTCTTTTGATTCAAATCATCTCTCCCTCAACTCAGCAACTTGAATTATTAATCCTATATTTAGGATACCAAGAAATCACATCAGATCATAATATATATCAATACCCTCTAATATATATTATATATCAATATTCCCCTTCTTTTATCTATGCAAAACAAAAAAGAATAGTAAGTGATCCAATAAATCTACGGAGTTGCCCAATAATTAACTATTATTCTTAATCTTAATTAACATAATCAACGATTTCTTATATAGAGAGAACGGCCCTCATAAATTGCAAATACTAATTTGTTAAGAATCAATCGAATTGAAGTCATAGTGTCATCGTTGGCTGGAATCGATATATTCGCGAGATCTGGGTCACAATTTGTATCGACTAAAGAAATAGTGGGAATCCCCAAAATGGCACATTCCCGAAGAGCTATATACTCTTTTTGCTGATCAAGAACGATCACAATGTCAGGCAACCTCGTCATATATTTGATCCCGCCGAGATATCTTTGCAAAGTAGATAATTTTCTCTTCAAGATTGCTACATCTCTTTTTGGGAGATGATGGAATTTTCCCATCTTTTCTTCTGCTCTTAAGTCTCTAAATTGAGAAAGTCTAGTTTTCGTAATTGACCAATTCGTTAACATACCACTGAACCATTTCTTATTAACATAATGACACCGAGCCCTTATTGCAGCTGATGCTACTGAATCCGCTGCTCTTTTTTTGGTACCAACAATTAAGAAGCTTTTTCCCTGACTTGCTGCATCAAAAACTAAATCACAAGCTTCTGATAAAAAACGAGCCGTTCTAGCGAGATTTGTAATATGAGTACCTTTACGCTTTGCCGAGATGTAAGGGGCCATTTTAGGATTCCATTTCTTAATACCATGACCAAAATGAACTCCCGCTTCTATCATCTCTTTCAAATTGATGTTCCAATATCTTCTTGTCATTTTTTCCACACTTCCTTTTGATTTTTTCTTTTTTTTTTCGTCCTACCATTACGGAATTTATTTCTTTTTGAAGATTAAGAAAGAGCCGAAATAGCTTGAAATAAATAATAATTGTTCCGATGGATGGAACCTTCTACCGGGAATTGCCCATTGATACATGGCATAAACATAAACTTAATGAATTAAATGACTTCTTTTATTTATTAAAATAAAAAATCCAAAATCTGACCTGTTAGCGTTCTAAAGTTAAAAGTCTAGTTTTAAAGTCAAAAAAATCTGCTTTATGTATCATTAAATCGCATAAATGATGGTTCTGATGTCTCATGGAAATTGTTTGTTACGTCAGAAGAAACTAATTCTGTATGGAGAAACAAAATATCTCTCATTTCTGACACGAATCGATTTTGTTTTTGAATTTCGAAATAAAGGTTCTTGTCTTGTCGTGAACGATGCACAAATTTTTGGAATCCGGTACCAACAGGTATAATCCCCCCCAGAACTACGTTTTCTTTCAGGCCTTTTAACCAATCAATACGACCTCGTAGGGCAGCTTTTGCTAAAACTCGAGCGGTTTCTTGAAAACTTGCTTCAGATATGAAACTTTGGGTATTCAGGGAAGCCCTTGTTATTCCCAATAAGATTGCCCGATAATAGATAGATTCATCCAAAGCCCGCCCTGCTCGTTCCGCTCGCAATAGTCCGATTAATTCCCCAGGTGAAAAAACATTAGACATTCCATCTTCGGAAACCCGCACTTTTGATGTTACTTGGCGTATAATAATCTCTATATGTCTATTATGGATTTGTACCCCTTGGGATCGATAAACCTTTTGGATCTTATTAACCAAAGAGATACGACTTTGGGCTATGGTTAGCTCAGCTCCAATCAAGAATCCCCAGGGGATTCCAAGAATTCTTGGTATACGCTCGTTCCAACCCTCAATTCTCCTTTCGAGATTCGGCGATAGTGAATCAATTGAACGCGCTTCGAAGATTTGTTCTACTTTTGGAAGACCTTGCGTTATGTCACTAGATCTCGATTTTTCATATATAAACGTAACTAACCTATCCCCTTTGTAAAGGGTTTCTCCATAATGACCATGAACGGTTGCTCCTGTAGTGGCCAAATAAGGCTTAGCTGATCTTATAACAAAGGAATCAATATTAACAATGAAAATTTGACCAGATTTTTTTATGTGCGATTTAAATAGACATACATTTTCGCAAATAAATTGTCCAAGGCGAATTATTGCCAATGTCTCCTCACAATAATCATGATGGGGAAAGTGCCAATTCAAATGGAATGAATTCAACATAATGTTACTATCGGAATTAGAAATCCTTTGATTTTCATCTATTAAAGAGTATTTAAGTCCTTGAAGTACTTGGAAGGTTTGTTTCAAATTGTCAAGTAACAAATATTTCTTTAACAGGATCTGATTATGCGTTAGTAAATAGTAAGATGAAGAAAAATTCGATATATTAGGTACAATAGTGCCTAAGGGCCCAAAAATATCTCGAATAGGAATTCGAGGATTCGATTCTTTTACCGCATTGGGATATTTCGAATTATTGAATAAACCAATTCGAGAACAATTGGATGCCGACAAAATCATCAAAGATTGGTATTCTTTATTTCGATTCAACAAGGTGCCAATAGCTCCTTGATGTTGGCTAAGTGATTGAATCTTCGCCTTGGAATAAAAGGAATTGGTATTGGTGCAATCTAACCCATTATTGGAAATCGGTCCTGAACTTATCCTATCGTACCTTCTTGCTGTATACGAAATAGGGGACTTGACTAACTCAATTCTTAGGAAATCGCGAATCAGATCATTTGCTCTTACCTCAACAAGAGAAGCATAAGCCTCTTCTTTTTCTTCTTGTTCCCAATTCACTACTAAGCAAGTTCGAACGAATTGACTATTCGTGTGATAAATTCTTTGAGTTAACTTGCTATTTTCATGAGAAATAAAATTGACAACTCGAAGTTGGAGATTATCCTTTTCCTGCAAGAGATCCTGCGGGAAAAGTGTTGCTAAATTTCTCCTTTCGTCCATTTCATATGCGACTGCAGGTCGAACCGAAACAAAATACTTTTCCTTGTTCTTGAGAATTTTTTTCCGTTGAACATAGATCCAATTTTTCCTTTTTTTTGATTCCTTAGAATCTTTTTTTTCTCTTTCTGGTGGTATCAAACTGCCACCTAATATCTTATCTGCCTCCTCAGGAAAATGAATATCCCCGGAAAAGATTTTGAGTTCCGTATAGCTTTTTTTTCTCTTCACTCGGACTAATCCGCCTAGCCGACTTCTTGTATTTTTTGTGAGTTGTGTATCCACTCCAATAATACTATTGTCAAGTACCTTTAGGGATGAGGATTTCGGCAAGATATGCAGTTCTTGAAGAATGAAAAAAAACCGATCTACTTCTTTTTGGTATTTTAGACTAAATTCTTTTGTTCCTCGATGCTCAATCAAACCATCTTTTTTTAAGATGGAATCTTCCTCTGGGCTCCCGTATTCGTCCTCTGAGTCTTCCTCTGGGCTACCGTATTCGTCCTCTGAGTCTTCCTCTGGGCTCCCGTATTCGTCCTCTGAGTCTTCCTCTAGAGTTCCATATTCGCCCTCTGAGTCTTCCTCTAGAGTTCCATATTCGTCCTCTGAGTCTTCCTCTAGAGTTCCATATTCGTCCTCTGAGTCTTCCTCTAGGGTCCCATATTCTTCCTCTAGGGTTCCATATTCGTCCTCTAGGGTCCCATATTCTTCCTCTAGGGGCCTATATTCGTTCTCTGGGCTCCCGTATTCGTCCTCCGAGTCTTCCTCTAGGGTTCCATATCCGTTCTCTAGGGTCCTATATCTAAATTTAATAATTCCCGAGCCCTTTTTCTCTTTTCTGTATCGTGGATCGTCAAAATAAGCAAAAATATTATTTCTACGTAAAATACCCATAAAGGGGATTTCAATCGAAATCCCAAAACAGGATATTAGTTCTTTCTCTTGTTCTTGATGATATTGTAATGGAATGACGAACCTATTTCTTCGCTTTTTCGCCAACAAATCCGAATTCTCTTGAAGAATGGAAGGATAGACAAAATTCCAATGACCGTTGGATATGATTTGATCCGGCTTTAAATAATCAAGAATTTCCCTATCTTTTTTACCAAGAGTATCCAACAGTTTATGCCTTACTTGATCATTAGCCATTGATAGGTCAGAGATATATCTTCCGTCAACAGAAAAAGAATAAGTATTCATTTGATCTTGATCCTTGTGGAGCGAAAAAGACGCTATACTGGATCCGCACATACTTACTGCCAATATCCATAAATGGCTTGTTTTTGGTAATCGACGAACATTACCATATTGATATTCAGGCGCATGGTAAACATCAGTACTCCAGTGCATTTCCCCGTCTGATTCGGAATAAATATGCTTTTGTACCCTCTCTTTAAAATGCAAAGTGGACGTTCCGGCACGAATCTCCGCAATTACTTGTTCGGATTCTACATATTGATCATTTTGCACTAAAATCAAGCTTTTTGACGGAATATTCACATTATGTAGAATATCCTGACTCTGAATAGTTACATGCAAGTCTATATAACATAGAAAAGCAGGCTGCCCATGACGGGTACGTGTGGGGTGAACCAAATCCTCATTGAATTGGATTTTTCCATTGGAAGGGGATCGTACAAGGTCGGCAGTACCCCCTGTGAATACTCCACCAGTATGAAAAGTTCTTAATGTTAGTTGAGTCCCCGGCTCCCCAATTGATTGACCCGCAATAATACCTACGGCTTCCCCCAATTCGACCAGATCGCCATGAGTGGGACTCCGACCATAACATAATTGACAGATCCAAGATGTGCTCCGGCAAGTAAAGGGGGTTCTAATATATATTGGTTGTGCTCGAAATGGTTGTGCTCGAAAGGCAGTTATGAATCGATTGACTAATCCAATTCCAATATCTTGATTTCGAGCGGCAATGCATCGTGAACCGATATATATATCGTCTGCTAATACACGACCAATTAGTGTTTGGACAAAGAGTTTTTCCGTCATCCCGTTTTGAGGACTCACAGAAATGCCTCGGATAGTACCACAATCTCTTCTACGCACAATAATATGTTGAACTACTTCAACAAGTCTACGTGTAAGATATCCAGCATCCGCTGTTCGTACAGCAGTATCTACAACCCCCTTGCGGGCTCCATAGCAGGAAATTATATATTCTGTCAAAGAAAGTCCCTCGCGTAAATTGCTTTGAATAGGTAAATCAATCATTTGTCCTTGGGGATCTGCCATTAAACCTCTCATACCTACTAATTGGTGTACCTGAGATGCATTCCCTCTGGCTCCTGAAAAAGACATTAGATAGACTGGATTAGAAGGATCCGTTATCCGAAAATTAGAATTCATTTCTTGTTTCAAATATTCACTTGTAGCATACCATATCTCAACGGATTGACGTAATTTTTCTACCGCGTGTACAGCCCCATAATAATAGTGTTTCTCCAAAAGAAAACTCTGTTGTTCAGCGTCTTGGACTAACCATCCTTTAGAAGGTATTGTTAAAAGATCATCAATTCCTAATGAAATCGATGTAGTAGTGGCTTGATGGAAGCCCAAAGTCTTCAGTTGATCTAGTATATGGGATGTATATCCCATTCCGAAATGATCTATTAATCTACTAATAAGTCGTTTCATAGCAGTTCCGTCTATCTCTTTATTATGAAAGACCAGATCGGCCCGTTCCGCCATACATAAGTACCCCCATATTCTGCTGAGTAGGATTCGACAATTGCTGAGTAGGATTCGACAATGGGCCTGAGTCAGTGATTCGAAAACTTAACTTCCTTTCCTCAATCTCAATCTTGATTCGCGCGGCAAAAATGATGATACTAGTGAAATCGGAATGCCCCTCGAAAGGGGCATCGCCGAATCTAACTTCCTTGTTTAGATAGTGTATGAATAGGCCTGGCTAAATCCTTGTATGGCTTCCTCTATTTCTCTATAAAAAGAAATATGACCAAGAGTGGTTCGAATGTATATAGAACGGATTTCTTTTTTTCTATTTCCCACTATTAGATAGTGGGCATAAATCTCATGATAAGTCCCCAAAGATTCATATTGAACTTCGATCGGAACTTCTCTTGACCCAATGACGCGTGGATCTAGTTTCCATCGGAGCCACAAAGGACTGTCTAAACGGATTCGTTTCTGTCTATAAGCTCCCAGTGCATCATAGGAACTAGAAAAATGTGGTTCTTTATCCTTCGTATACTTATAATTATTATTGTAAATAACTTTTGGATTTGGATAGTTTCCCCAACTATTATATCTATTTGCACAAATACCTCGACGATTTCCAATCGTTAATACATAAAGTCCGATAAGCATGTCTTGGGTTGGTACGCAAATAGGATCTCCAATAGCGGGAGACAGGAGATTTATATGAGAAAACATAAGTAAACGGGCTTCCGCCTGAGCTTCCAAGGATAAAGGTAGATGAACAGCCATTTGATCCCCATCAAAGTCCGCATTGAAGCCCTTACACACTAAGGGGTGTAAACAAATAGTACGCCCCTCTACTAAAGTGGGTTGGAAGGCCTGTATGCCTAGTCTATGCAGGGTAGGTGCTCTATTCAACAATACAGGATGTCCCCGCATAACTTCTTGAAGTATTTCCCATACAATTGGTTCCTTTTCCCAAATTTTCCTTTTAGCAATCCTGACGTTAGAAGTAACACGTTTCCTGATTAAATCACGAATTACAAATAGTTGGAAAAGCTTTATTGCTATTTCTAGAGGTAATCCACATTGATGTAATGAAAGCGAAGGACCCACAACAATGACAGAACGCCCCGAGTAATCGACCCGTTTCCCAAGCAGAGTCTCACGAAACCTTCCTTCTTTACCTTCAATTACATCTGAAAGTGACTTGTAAACTTTATTGTGACCATCCCTCGTTGGTTGTCCACGGGACCCACTATCAAGAAGTGTATCCACGGCTTCCTGTACCAATTTTTCCTGACACATTACTAAATCCGCTGGCGCTAATTCACTTCTTTTTAATAGATAGGCAAGGTTGTTGTTCCGACGGATAACTCTCTTATAAAGTTCATTAATATCCGAAGTCACTACTTTATCCCCAGACCTATAAACAATGGGTCTCAATTCGGGAGGAAGAACCGGTAATAAGCACAAAACCATCCATTCTGGTTCTACATTTGTTTGAATAAAATGTTTCGCCAATTGCATGCGTCTAATCAAAAAAACTTTTCTTATTTGTCTTTTTCTATCTTCCCATTCATCTCCACTATACCCCTCGTCTTCTAATTCCTTCCATTCTACCAAGGAATTCTCCATAATAATTCGCAAATCCAAATCCGCTAATTGTTCTCTAATAGCACCTGCTCCTGTCGCAATTTCCCGATTTCGAAATGTTGCGAAGCCTGGGGTAGAAAAAAAAGGGGAAATGCTGTGGTTACAGGATGAAATTTCATCTTCAAATAAACCTCGTAACCGTAAGAAAGTAGGTTTTTTAGCGCCGGGCCTAGCAAAAGAGAAATCACCGTATACTAGGCCCTCTAATTTCTTAAGGGGTTTATCTAAAAGATTCGCGATATAACTAGGAAGACCCTTGAAATACCACACATGAGTCACTGGACATGCGAGTTTGATGTATCCCATTTGGTATCTTCGTATCCGAGAATCAACAAATTCTACCCCACATTTTTGGCAAAATCTTTCGTCTTCTTTTTCAGCCCCGCTCGCTCGAGAATTTCCACAAGCACAAATTCCGCTTTTTATGGGTCCAAAGATTCTTTCGCAAAACAATCCATCTTTTTCTGGTTTATCGGTTTTATAATGAAAAGTAGAGGGCCTTGTGACTTCGCCAACTACCTCCCCATTAGGTAGGATTTTGTTGGCCCAAGCCTTTATTTGTTGAGGGGAAACGAGTCCAATTTGAAGTTGTTGATGTTTATATTGGTCGATCATAAAATAGAAATAAGAAAATAATTTACTCCGATCAAACTTCCTCCCTATTAACCCGGAAGTTCTTCTCAGATACAAGGAAATGATTCAGTTCTAGAGCCAAAGATCGTAGTTCTCGAACGAGCACTCGAAAAGATTCTGGAGGATCCTCATAATTAGGTACTCTTTTTCCAAAGATTGTAGCACTAAGTATTTCTTGGCGAGCTATAAGATGATCAGATTTATAAGTAAGTATCTCTTGTAAAATATGAGCAACACCAAATCCTTCTAAAGCCCAAACTTCCATTTCTCCTACTCGTTGTCCCCCTTGCTTGGCTCTTCCTCTAACGGGTTGTTGTGTAACAAGTGAGTAAGGCCCAGTAGAACGTCCATGGATTTTCTCATCAACTTGATGAATTAATTTTAGGATATAGGACTTCCCTATTAGAACAGGTTGTTCGAAGGGGTCTCCTGTTCTTCCATCAAATATTCTGCTTTTTCCCGGGTACTCGGGTTCAAATACCCATGGATTTTTTGTTTGTTTACTGGCTTCATATAATTCCGAAAACACAAGTTTTCTTGAAGCCTCTTGCTCATATCTCTCATCAAAGGGTGCTATTCTATAGTGTTTCTTTAGCAGATCCCCTGCTAATCCGAGCGAGCTTTCAAATATTTGTCCCACATTCATTCGTGAGGGTACTCCTAAGGGATTGAAGACCATATCAACGGGTGTTCCATCTTGCAAATATGGCATATCTTGCCTAGGCAAAATTTTGGAAATGATACCCTTATTCCCGTGTCTTCCGGCTACTTTATCACCCACTTTGATTTCACGTTTCTGTAAAATATATACACGAACCATTATGTCGAGGGGGTCCCTCTGGATCCATTTCACATCGATAACGCGCCCTCTCCCACCTATAGGTAGTTTGAGAGAAGTTTCTTTTGAAGTGGATACCTCAAGGCCAAATATGGCCCGTAATAATCCAGCCTCCGCGATATACGACGATTCGTTCGCTATCTGAGGCGTTAATTTACCTACTAAAATATCGCCCGTTTCTACCCAGGATCCCAACATCACAACTCCATTTCTGTCCAAATTGCGGAGTAAATGTTCTTCTAGATGTGGTATTTCTTTAGTGATTTTTTCAGCAGAGCCTTGGCTTGTCGTATCAGTCTGAATTTCATATTTTCGGATGTGAAAAGAAGTATAAATATCCTCATATACCAAACGTTCGCTAATTAGTACTGCGTCTTCAAAATTGTAACCTTCCCATGGCATATAAGCTACTAATACGTTTTTTCCTAAAGCGAGTTCCCCACCAACTGTAGCAGCCCCCTCCGCTAAAATTTGTCCTTTTTTAATGCATTTACCCCGGGGAACCCGAGGTTTTTGGTGCATACAAGTATTTTTGTTAGAGCGCCAATGGGCAACTAAAGGAATACTTATAGTCTTCCCATTACTTGATAAAACGATCTTGTGACTATCAGTAGAAATGATCTTTCCCTCGCGTTCGGCTATAATGGAAACCCTCGAATCTAGAGCTGTTTGGCGTTCCAATCCAGTTCCAACAATGCACTTCTCGGACCGAGAAAGCGGAACTGCTTGGCGCTGCATATTAGAACTCATTAAAGCCCGATTCGCATCATTATGCTCAATAAAAGGAATGAGAGAACCTCCAATAGAAAAATATTGGAAAGGAAAAATACTTCTAACATGAATCTGTTCCCATGCAATAGTCAGGAATTCTTGACGGTATCTAGCTGGAACAACCTGTTCTTCCTGAATACCCTGATTCAAGCACAAAGAATTTCCTGCTGCTATCATATAATATTCATCTTTATTTGGTGATAAATAAACCACCTGTCTCTCTTTTTTTTCTTTTGCTTTCTCAGATATTTCATAAAACGGACTCTCTATGGATCCCCACCAATGATCAATTCTCGCATGAATAGCTAAGGATCCAGTAAGTCCAACATTGATTCCTTCGGACGTGTCAATTGGACAAATACGCCCATAGTGACTAGGATGGATATCTCGGCTCCGAAAACTTGCAGTTCTCCCCGTCAATCCTCCAGGACCCAAACAACTCACTTTTCGCCCATGAACAGTTTGTGTCAATGGATTGGTTTGATCAAAAACTTGAGATAAGGGGTATGTGCCAAAAAAGGTTTCATAAGTAGTTATTAATAAAATCGAAGTTGAAGTTGGAGTTACCAAAATTTGTGGATTCGGTTTCGATTGACGTATGAATACTCTACGGATAGTTTTTTGAACCGCATGTTGTAAACGACCCAGAGCCAGTCCGAATTGATCTTGTAACAGATCCGCAACCGAACGAATACGTTTATTTTTCAAGTGATTCATATCGTCATCGTCAAGTATACCCATTCCAAATTTCATTCTAATCAAATGATCCGTAGCAGCCAATACATCTCGTGGTAACAAGAATGTATTGTTCTGAGGTATATCAAGATTCAGTCTCCGGTTCATATTTCGTCGACCAATCTTTCCTAATTCACATTTTTGTTGAAAAAATTTCTTTTGTAATTCCTCACATAAGGACTCCGAAAATACCAGGTCCCCACCTACACAAGCAAATTGTTGATAAAACTCCAAAATAGCTTTTTCTTTTGACTCAATCCTTTTCTTCTCCTTATCATTCGGGAAAGACAAGAAAATTTCAGGGTAGGAAACATTATCTAGAATTTCTCTTAGATTCGAACCCATAGCTGATGATAGAACTAGAATAGATATCTTTTGTTTTCTACTCACACGAGCCCATATCCTTTCTTTTTTATCAATTGCTAATTCCGATCTTCCTCCCCAATCTGATATTATAGTCCCAGTGTAGATAGAAATTCCCTTATGGTCTAATTCCGAGCGGTAGTAAATACCAGGACTTAGCAATATTTGATTGATCACAATTCGGTATATTCCATTTATTATAAAAGTTCCTAGGGAATTCATTAGAGGAATGTTTCCAATAGAAATGGTTTGCTTTTGCACATCGAAACCCAAAATTAATCTTGCAGGCACATATAATTCGGAAGAATAGGTGAGTGATTCATACACAGCATCTCTTTCTTTTATCGAGGGTTCTAGCAATTGATATCCTTTCGCAAATAATTGAAATGCAATTTCGTGATCTGTATCTTTAATTGTTGGAAACTTATCAAGTTCTTCCGCCAAGCCTTGATTAATGAACCTACAAAATCCCTCAAATTGGATCTGACTAAATCCGGGTATTGTGGACTTTCCCTCATTTCCATTCCGGAGCATCTTAATCTTAAGTTTCCTATTTATCAAAAAAAATTCCATTATCAGCTCGCTCTTCATCAATCCATACGGATCGATCTAGCAATCATGGAATCTATATTCTGTTTACTGAATCACATGAAATTCTAGGGAACTCCACATACGTATTTCATATATGTATTTCATACCCATGAATAAAGAGAATTTCGACGAAAGTTCGAGTTTGCGAGGGGTACAAATGAAATGAAAATGAATTGATAAAACACTCCTAGAAAAAAATTCTGCCACTTACACTTATGGAATCCTGTATAGATAGAGAATCCAATTTCTACCTATTATTATGATATTCTAATCAGATTGGATGGCAAAGATTTCTCATTTTATCTCCTTTCTATGAATGAGATAAAGCCATAATAATTTAGAAGCACTAGAAAGTTTGACTTTAGTTCGATTTAGCATAGCACGCTTAGTTTCATTTCAAAAAAGAATTCGAAGGTTCTTTTTTGTTTCTTCGAAGGTTCTTTTTTGTTTCGTAGTAGTAGAATTGCTAGAAAATATAGGATTTCATTGTATAATCCTAAAATAAAGGAAGTACTTTTTTTTAAGTACATGCCAATCTAGTTATCCATCTATCCACATATCCCCTCTTTTATCGTAATTTCACTTGGGTGGGCCAAGATGATCAGATCATACTATTATGATATATATATATCATAGCAAAATTCCTATTTTTTATTCAAGATATTTAATGCAATGAAAAATTAAAGCACGATTCTTCATAGAGATATGTACATAAGGGGGATCCATAGAGAATAATGCTGTTCTGACCTGGAGTTTATCTATACATGGATTAGGCATAAATCCATTCTATTTTATTATGCCATTAAAAGGCATGGGGGTATAGAATACCGATTTAAGAACCGTTCACTACTGCAATTCAAAAAAAAAGAGAATTCTAGTTAACGGTTCCAATTTATCCTGATTTTGCAGTCTGTGACTGGCGAAGAGAATAATCGAAACTGGATCCAATAAAAAGCAGGAATAGATTTTTTGAAAAAGATTGTAAAGGAGTAAGTAGAATTAGGTTCAAGATAAAAGGGGGTTTTAGTAAGAAAACGTGGATGAATACTATTTTTCTCGATTTTAGATCGGATTTTTTGGCGGCATGGCCAAGCGGTAAGGCAGGGGACTGCAAATCCTTTATCCCCAGTTCAAATCTGGGTGCCGCCTGATCAACAAAATACTTAGGATTTCCTATAGTACTGATCGAACTTGACAAATTCGTATCCCCCATAAGTTGGGGCAAGAGAGTAACTAGGCCTGGCGATACTAG